GCCTACCATTGGATTATGATATACGTTCAAGAAAAAGGGATCGTGTAATAATTTATAGGCCTACTAAACGTACAAGTGTCAAAAAAAGTAAATTAATAAAAGAATTGCTACAAAAAATAAATACAAGAAAAGATAAGAAGAGATGCGCCCACCACCTGCAGATTTTATACCTTCACCTACAAAGAAACTCAAAACACCAACTCCATTAGTAATTCCATCAATTACGCGTCTATCAAAAAAAGAAGTTAACTTGGCCAATCTTCTTATTCCCCCAATAAAGAATCTTGCATAAAAAGCATCTATGTAACCACGATTATATGACCAATCGTATATACCATATATTATTTTGTCCAAAAAAACTCTTTTAGGACCAGTTTTAACAAAAGAGTTAATTAAGTCCCAATTTTGCAAAGATGAATAAACAGGTTTATATAAAAAAAGGGCTATAAATATTCCAAAAAGTGCTATACTAACTGAAAAAAGAGCATCTTTCAAAAATTCATACCAATCTATTGAATTATTCAAATTTTGATGTAAAAGGTTTATAGACGGAGTTAACCATTTTGATAATATGTCCAAATACACTCCTTCTTGGTTAAAAGGAATTCCTAGGTATCCAACGAACAACGTAAATAGAACCAATACAAGTATAGGAAATAACATAGTATTATCCGATTCATAAGGATACGAAAAAAAAAATTTATTTCCAAAACGGGGAATAGTAATAAAAGGTTGTGTGATGTTTCTTGCATTCTGATCAATAAGATACGTTTTTTTTGAAAAAAAAGAAAAAATATCATGATTTTTCATTGTTAATAAACAAAAGCTCTTGTTAATTATTTTTGAATCTTCTTTACCCCATAGAGATATTGAATAGAAGGGAGTATTCTTTTTGCCACTATAATTTTGAAAATGAACGTTTAAATGTCCTTCAAAAGTAAGTAAATAGATTCGAAACATATAAAATGCGGTTAATCCCGCTGTAAACCAAGCTATTATTGCTAAAATTGGTGAATACAACCAAGTATCATTAAGAATTTCATCTTTGGACCAAAAACAAGCAAGAGGTGGAATACCACAAAGAGAAAGTGTACCTAATAAAAAAGCGGTTTTGGTAATTGGGATATGTTTTGTTAAACCCCCCATATAAACCATATTCTGACTTTTATTTGGAGAATATCCAACAAGAGTTTCCATTGAATGAATAACGGACCCGGATCCTAAAAATAATAATGCTTTCGAATAAGCATGAGTAATCAAATGAAATAAAGCACTTCGATAAGAACCCATACCTAAAGCTAACATCATATAACCCAATTGAGACATTGTCGAATAGGCTAAACCTCTCTTAATGTCTTTTTGAGCAAGGGCAAAAGTAGCCCCGAATAATATTGTTATTACTCCTACCAAAGATATGAAATTCATTATGTGAGGGATGACTATGAAAAGAGGAATAAGCCGAGCTACAAGAAAAATGCCCGCAGCTACCATAGTAGCAGCATGTATAAGAGCCGAAATAGGAGTAGGCCCCTCCATGGCATCCGGTAACCATACATGAAGGGGAAATTGTGCAGATTTAGCAACCGCACCGGCAAATAATAGAACGGCACAGAAAGTAACAAATAAAAAATTTACTTCATTATGATTATTAGAAATCAAGTTATTGAATATTTTGAATAAATCTCGAAATTCGAAACTTCCTGTTATCCAATAAAAACCTAAAATTCCTAATAATAAACCAAAATCCCCAACACGATTAGTTACAAATGCCTTTTGGCAAGCATTTGCAGCAACAGGCCGTGTGAACCAAAACCCTATTAGTAGATATGAACACATTCCTACCAACTCCCAAAAAATATAAATTTGTATCAAATTAGAACTAGTAACTAATCCTAACATAGAAGTACTGAAAAAACTCATAAAAGCAAAAAATCTCAAATATCCTTGATCATACGACATATAATTATCACTATAAATAAGAACCATAATTCCAATAGTAGTGATTAATATTGACATAATAGAAGTAAGCGGGTCGATCAAGTAACCGAATTCTAAATATAAATCATTATTAATGATCCAAGACCATACATATTGATAGATAGAACTGCCGTTTATTTGCTGAATAGATAGATTGATCGAAAAAATCATGACTATACTTAACAAAAAAACACTTTGAAAAGCCCACACACGGCGAAGACTTTTTGTTGCCGACGGAAAAAGAAGAAGTCCCGCTCCTATTAACATAGGAACTGGAAGTGGAAGGAAGGGTATTATCCACGAATATTGATATGTCTGTTCCATAAAAAAGTTTTTTATTCTTAATTGATTGTTTCCGATTTACCGGATCTTACCCCCTTCCAATTTCAAAACAAAAGGGGTCAATAAAAAAATCAAGAGATGTACTAACTTAAAGATATTTTTTGAATTTTATATATTATCTGGGTCTTTCCAAAATACTTTAAATATTAAAATAAAGAAGTTACAATTGGGCAAATGATATGACCTACTTGCTTATAAAAAGCGAATTTAGTTATTAACTAATATTTTTATTAAAATAACGAAAATACAAAATTGCATTATTAGTAAATCACTTTATTACACTAAAAAGAAATCTGATATGAATGGATATTAATCATAGGATTAACTAAGGATTAACTAAGGTACAATTTTTGTACTAATCTCGCTTTTTAGTCAGTTTGTTTCAAATCATTAACTAGTTTCAGTATAAAACTGATTGATTAGTTTCTGTTTCAATAATAATAAAAAAACATTTATAGGAAACGCTATAATATCTAACATTTTATATTTTCTATAAGATTTCTTTTTTTATTTATAAAATTATCAAAAAGGGGAGTAATATAAAATATAATTTAATAAAAAAATCACGAATACTTTTTTTAACAAAACGTGTATCTTTTAACAAATTCATTACTTTAATTACTAGTTTGATTCGAATTTTAAATTCGAATTTAAAAATGGAATTTCGAAGTATTCTTTACTTAAGTTTGACCAATTACTAGAAAAAATTCAAGTTTTCATTAGGCTTTTCATTGGACAATCGGTTCTTAAACCCTTCGGTCTATTTTATTTAGAAAAAAAAAATTTAATTAAATTTTTTTTATAGTAAGATTTTGTACGAATTTCGCATATTTTTTATCTTTATATATATATATTATATATTTTTTTGTTTTCTCTAGATAATATATATTATCTAGAGAATAACTAGATAATGAATATATTCGTTTTGACTAATAGATGTCTTTCACATCCAACTATAACAACGAGTAACCTCTTAATTTTTAAATGGCAGTTCCAAAAAAACGTACTTCTATATCAAAAAAGCGTATTCGTAAAAATATTTGGAAAGGGAAGGGATATTGGGCAGCCTTAAAAGCGTTGTCATTAGGTAAATCTCTTTCTACCGGAAACTCAAAAAGTTTTTTTGTGCGACAAAAAAAGTCATAAAATAAAACATTGGAATAATCCGAATATAAAAATATGCCCATTTCATTCTTAATAGGAAATCAACAACCCTACTGTTTGTGGCTAATCAATATGAACTATAACTCGCTTCGCTATTATGTATATGTATAATAAAAATTATTCGGTTTAGGGGTTAGTAAATTATAAAAAGCTTTTGAAAAAAGAATAAAGACAAGATACAAAACTTGAGCCTTTAGTTAGTATATTAGTAGTTAGTATATTAGTTAGTCTATTTTCTTGTTTTGGAGATGGGGGAGTCTTTTTTCCCCATCAACCCTTTTGTCACAATTACAATAATCGACGTTTTTATATATATAAATCTCTATATGAAAATGATAAATCTTTTTTGAACAAAAAAAATAACGAAATCTTTTATAGTTCTCTCAATAACGAGCAATAACGAGAAGGTTGAAGTTTATAGTTTTAATAGTTCGATTCTATTGAATTATAGAAGAGCATAAACTACACCAAAGCACTAAGGTAAATAAAACCCATACCCCATAATAATGAACCTTCTAATTTGTATTTAAACAAAGTTTTATTCATCTATTTTTCATTTTGACTAAAAAGATTTCAGTTAGTTGACTCCTTAAATCTCGACGATTGAGTATGAATAGGCTATTATGAATTCGAACAAGCCGCTATGGTGAAATCGGTAGACACGCTGCTCTTAGGAAGCAGTGCGAGAGCATCTCGGTTCGAGTCCGAGTGGCGGCAGACCTTCTCTTCGAAAAGATATACAATAACTTATAAATTCTAGAATGAATTCAACTCCTGATTTATATTTAAGGATTCCTCCTTTTTAAAAAATTTATGATATTTTCAATTTTAGAGCATATATTAACTCATATTTCCTTTTCGATCGTTTCCATTGTAATTACAATTCATTTGATAACTTTATTAATCAATGAAATCATAAAACTAAATGATTCGTCAGAAAAGGGAATGATAGCTACTTTTTTATGTATAACCGTATTATTAGTCACTCGTTGGATTTTTTCGGGGCATTTACCACTAAGTGATTTATATGAATCATTAATCTTTCTTTCTTGGAGTTTATCAGTTATTCATATAGTTACATATTTCAAAAAAAAGAAAAGCCATTTAAGCACAATAACTTCGTCAAGTGTTATTTTTACCCAAGGCTTTGCGACTTCGGGTCTTTTAACTGAAATACATCAATCCGCAATATTAGTACCCGCTCTCCAATCCGAGTGGTTAATAATGCACGTAAGTATGATGATATTGGGCTATGCAGCTCTTTTATGTGGATCATTATTATCAGTAGCACTTCTGGTCCTTACATTTCGAAAAAACATAAATGTTTTTTGTAAGAGGAATAGTTTTTTATTAAAACTACACGAGGAATTTTCCTTTGGTGAAATACAATACATAAATGAAAGAAACAATTTTTTAGGAAATGTTTCTTTTTTTTCTGCTAACAATTATTATCGGTCCCAATTGATTCAACAGTTGGATTATTGGAGTTATCGTGTGATTAGTCTAGGTTTTCTCTT